TCCGTCGAAAGTCGATTTTACGGTATAGACGCTTATGACCTCCCCCTCTATGCCCTGCGGTAATGATCCCTCTGGCATTACGACCTTTACCACAACGATGCTGTCCATAGATCAAATTATTTCGTGGATTGGATTTCACTTGATGACTGTCTACGGCTCCATTGCGTGTGCTCGGGGTAGAAGTTTTGTATAAATGTATTGCCGTGTTATTAAGTCTTTTGCTTTAAGTTCTTTTCTCTATAAGAGGTGGAATAGAATAACCCGGTTGAAGCGTAATGATCATACGTCTGTAATGCATTGTATGTCCCATAATAGGTCCCATCCTTCTACCCTTTCCCGGGAGTCGATGACTATTCATAGCTATTACCTTGACACCAAAGAATAGTTCGACCCAATGCTTTATTTCTGTCCTAGTTGATCCTGATTCGACATTAGAAGTATATTGATTGTTCCCCAATAACCGAAGACTTTTTTCTGTAAATACTGCATATTTGATTCCATCCATAAATCCATTTTCTTCCCTATGAGTTCCAGTATCGATAAGAATTCTAGTTCTTACTGTTCATATGATATGTTATGGTATGAATATACTATACCAATTTGCTATGTATGGATGATGAGATTCCGTTGATACAGAGCCAATTCCAATATACTTATTGAATGTTCCCATTGGCGTGCATCCAGCAGGAATTGAACCTACGAATTTGCCAATTATGAGTTGGGCGCTTTAACCATTCAGCCATGGATGCTTAACAGGGATCATCGTACATCGTGAATAACCAAATTCCAATTGAAATGAAATCTTTAGGAGGAATCAATGAAACGACATCAATTCAAATCCTGGATATTCGAATTGAGAGAGATATTGAGAGAGATCAAGAATTCTCACTATTTCTTAGATTCATGGATAAAATTCGATTCAGCGGGATCTTTCACTCACATTTTTTTCCACCAAGAACGTTTTATGAAACTATTTGACCCCCGAATTTGGAGTATCCTACTTTCACGTGATTCACAGGGTGCAACAAGCAATCGATATTTCACGATCAAAGGTGTAGTACTGCTTGTAGTAGTGGTCCTTATATCTCGTATTAACAATCGAAAGATGGTCGAAAGAAAAAATCTCTATTTGATGGGGCTTCTTCCTATACCTATGAATTTCATTGGACCCAGAAAGGAGACATTGGAAGAATCTCTTTGGTCTTCCAATAGAAATAGGTTGATTGTTTCGCTCCTGTATCTTCCAAAAGGGAAAAAGGTTTCTGAGAGTTGTTTCATGGATCCGCAAGAGAGTACTTGGGTTCTCCCAATAAAGAAAAAGCGTATCATGCCTGAATCTAACCGGGGTTCGCGGTGGTGGAGGAACCGGATCGGAAAAAAGAGGGATTCTAGTTGTCAGATATCTAATGAAACCGTAGCTGGAATTGAGATCTCATTCAAAGAGAAAGATAGCAAATATCTGGAGTTTCTTTTTTTATCCTATACGGATGATCCGATCCGCAAGGACCATGATTGGGAATTGTTTGATCGTCTTTCTCCGAGGAAGAAACGAAACATAATCAACTCGAATTCGGGACAGCTATTCGAAATCTTAGGGAAAGACTTGATTTGTTATCTCATGTCTGCTTTTCGTGAAAAAAGACCAATTCAGGGGGAGAGTTTCTTCAAACAACAAGGAGCTGGGGCAACTATGCAATCCAATGATATTGAGCATGTTTCCCATCTCTTCTCGAGAAACAAGTGGGGTATTTCTTTGCAAAATTGTGCTCAATTTCATATGTGGCAATTCCGCCAAGATCTCTTCGTTAGTTGGGGGAAGAATCAGCACGAATCGGATTTGAACGTCTCGAGAGAGAATTGGATTTGGTTAGACAATGTGTGGTTGGTAAACAAGGATCGGTTTTTTAGCAAGGTACGGAATGTATTGTCAAATATTCAATCCGATTCCACAAGATCTATTTTCGTTCAAGTAACGGATTCTAGCCAATGGAAAGGATCTTCTTCTGATCAATCCAGAGATCATTTCGATTCCGTTAGAAATGAGAATTCAGAATATCACACATTGATCGATCAAACAGAGATTCAGCAACTAAAAGAGAGATCGATTCTTTGGGATCCTTCCTTTCTTCAAACGGAACGAACAGAGATAGAATCAGATCGATTCCCGAAATGCCTTTTTGGATCTTCCTCCATGTCCTGGCTATTCACGGAACCTGAGAAGCGGATGAATAATCATCTGCTTCCGGAAGAAATCGAAGAATTTATTGGGAATCCTACAAGATCAATTCGTTCTTTTTTCTCTGACAGATGGTCAGAACTTCATCTGGGTTCGAATCCTACCGAGAGGTCCACTAGAGATCCTAAATTGTTGAAGAAAAAACAAGATGTTTCTTTTGTCCCTTCCAGGCGAGCGGAAAAGAAAGAAATGGTTGATATATTCAAGATAATTACGTATTTACAAGATACCGTCTCAATTCATCCTTCGGAACCATATCACATC